TCTTTTCGTTCTATGAACTTTAAGGTGTATGAAGTCTCATATTTGACTCTTGGAGCGGAGCGGTAGAGACTCCATTTAACTTAGGTTGATTTAGGCCGGAGGCAGACCTAAGTCAAGGTAATCCTTCTTTGAAACACTTTGGTATTGCTCCTAGATTTAGAATACAAATAATGAATCAGAGCACATGGAACCATATTGTTATCTTTTTTTTTTTTATCTTCCGGTAAAGGAAAAGGAAAGAAAAATATGGTGGACTAAGTCAATTTTTACATCTCTTAATGAAAGAGCCCAATGCAAAAAAATGCATGTTGGGTCTTTGAAACGGTTCGAATCATTTCGATAATAATAAGTTTGATCTGTTTTACCGAGAAGGTCTACGGTTCGAGTCCGTATAGCCCTAATATATTCTTTTGTATAGATTTTATTTACTCAAAATAACAACAATTCATTTTAATAGATCCAATTTCAATAGATCTAAACAGTATTTATCAAATCTCGTATAAAATACCCATCCCTCCTCATTAATTTAAATTGTCGTGGATAAATGACATATGACTTTTTTCTGATTTTCTTGTCCACGATCAAAGGGTTAGTGATACACTTTTGCTTTGGTATATGCAATATCAGCTAATTTATGAAGTGAAAATCATGACATGATGCTGTCTAAAAACCCAACCTGACGACCCAACCAAATCTAATCCTAAGTCACATGGGCCTAGGACCCATTCTTTTCTTGGTCTTGTATTTGTAGAAGTCCTCTGACTAATCGTTGTTTGGCAGACCAACATAACAACTCCAATTAATTGTTTTAGAGACGATAAATTGGTCCTAAACGTATCAACCTTAGTTATTCTATATTCTATCAGTTGAGTTTGTTGAGGGATTTGGTCTGTCGAATCGTTCGATAATGCGTGATTATTTCTCTAATGAAATAACTCGATTTTTTATTTCTGAGAGAGTCCCAGTGGGATAGGACAGGTTCAAAGTTTCTGATTATTTTTGATATAGAAAGATATGAGTTGCTATATGTAAAGCAAAGGTTCCTCACAACTCAAGGGATTTAATAAAATCAATTAAGAAAAATATAAATTCAATCTAGGACAAGGAAAGGGGCTAAAATAAATATAACCATTCGATGTATTAGATTATGTTTACATATTATTTGATTCGTATCGAATCAATAGAAAGAATGATCTTATACTTAGATTTTAATGAAAATAATCCTTTGACTTTGAGTAGAATATACTAGAAATACCTAGACTTTTTACCCCATACGACTACTCATACTTTACATAGTATATTTATATATTTATACTTACTATACTAATACTATAGTACTATAGTAATATATTTTATATATTTTATTATATTATATATTTTATTTATATTATATATTATTTATATATTTAATATTTATATTTAATTATTTAATCTTAATATATACTAAATATATACTATATATATATACTATATATTAGATATTGGTAGATATTGGTATATTTTAATTATATTTATAATTTTATATTTACAAAATTATTATAAAAATAGTTATATTATAATCTATATTTATATACTAATATATTACTAATATATATATATATATATAGTATAGTAATACAGTATATATATATATATATATTTTATATATATATATATATATAAATATATATACTATTATATAAATATACTATTATATAAATATACTATTATATACTATTTATTACTATTTATTTATATTTATTTATATTATATTATACATACTATTTTTTTATATACTATTGTAGTACTATATGTAGTACTATAGGTTTATAATATAGAGGTAATAGTCAATATGTATACTGTATACAATAAATAATATATATATAACTCTAACATAATATAATATATAACATAAATATAATATAACATACTAGTATAATATAAATACTGATTGTAAGAGAAACCATTCGAGAGAAACCCGTACTAAAGTGAAAAAGTTTTGTTTGTATAATAGCATCTTATGTCTACATCATATCAAAATAGAATCGAAATAAAAAATAAATGTAAGTAGGATTTTATTTTCTTGAATGAATGTTTAAATTAAACAAGACATGTCCTACAGCAAACAAACTCTATGCAGTTTAATTTAATTAAACTCAATTCTTGTTTCGCCTAAGAAGTTCTGGATGAATTGACAATTCCAATGCGAATTCAGCCTATTCCACATTAAATTAACAGGAGTGCTTTTATGTTTCTGCTTCACGAATATGAGATTTTCTGGGCATTTCTAATAATATCAAGCGTTATTCCTATCTTAGCATTTGTAATTTCCGGAGTTTTAGCACCGATTAGGGAAGGGCCAGAGAAGCTCTCTAGTTACGAATCAGGTATAGAACCCATGGGAGATGCTTGGTTACAATTCCGAATCCGCTATTACATGTTTGCTCTAGTTTTTGTTGTTTTTGATGTTGAAACGGTCTTTCTTTATCCATGGGCAATGAGTTTCGATGTATTGGGTGTA